GGTCAGGCAGAACCGTTGTTGCCTGATGGGAACTTCCCCCATATTGCTATCAATGTCTTCATGTCGCACGACCTCTTAACATTACACCACTGAATCCCCAATCCTTTGCTTGCTGTGCAGTGACAGTACCAATATCCACTAATCGTTGTTTCCAGATACGGTTGCCGGTTGACATCTCTTCTAATTCGTCGATACGAGAAGCAAATTGTTGTGTGGAGGAATCAATATCTCGACATAAGCCAAGAGGCAGATCTTGTGCCACTCCACCTGGTCGTATGAAACTGGCATGCATCCTGGCTCCCGAGACTCTTTCATAGAATTCCAACAATTTTTCCCGCTCCTCAAAAGCCCACAGGAACGGAGTTGATGCTCCCACATCCATAGCATGAGTAGTTAAAGCAAGTGAATGATTTGAAATTCGAGTTATTTCACGGAATAACACTCGTATATATTGAGCTCGTAATGGTACCTCGCAATTCAAAAGTCTCTCTACGGCTGAAGAATGAGCGTGTTCTTGGGCCATCGTAGAAACATAGATAGGGTCGACGACGGAACGAACAACGAAACTTTACGACAGCTTTTTCGTACACGTTCACTTGCATCACATACACAAGTGCTCTCTGAACCGTGCAATAAGGTCACCCATAACACGGCTCTCCCATTTGAGTTATCTTAGCCCCCAGCCATGCTATTCAAGAATATTAAAAAAATGGCAGCGTAAGGTAACAACTAGTATTGAAAACTGGTCGCCTTTGAAAGCGTTCGCTGGTAACCAAAGCGTATCGTTCCCGCAACCACTTTTGTACTTTGTTTATAGCTTTTTTAGGTTATGCAATAGAAGGGGGCTTGCGCTTGAATTGAAGTAGCGCTTTTGGAATATGAGTAGGGCTCCTAGGTGGCGCGTTCGTGGAGGCAACCCGAAGGAAGAGCAAAAAGAAGGTTGGGTGCTTGTGGGGCAAGGCCACCCGGCCCCGAATAGGAGGGGGCTTAGCTCTGGATCCTCCCTGCTTGCAGAAATGAATGGATCAGAAGGGGGCTGGATTCTCTATTTCCGGGCCGGGCGGGAGGTGAAGGCCATAAGAGAAGATTGCCCTCCCGCTAAGGAAGAGGGGAAAAAGGCGCTGTCATCTATCTCGACCAGTTTCCCGAGGCGTTGGAAATCCAGACCGGCTCAGAGAATCACTGGTGCTATTTAGTCCTTCGTTTCGACAACAAAGAAGTCATCTTTGACGATTTCCCTTTCCTTCCCTGCCGAGCCGCCTCTCTTCGCCATTCGATGCCTCTGCCTTCCCTTTCTATAACATAGCCAAGCGCCCTCCTTTACAATCACTAAGAAAAAATAAATACCAATCAAAGCCCTATCGTATCAGTACGTCTCTGTGATTTTTCCGGCCCCAGGGGACTTTACTCGACCCATTCCCCAGTCTCCCGCGCTGCTCAAGTAAGTGTGCGACTCCGTATGAGGACCTCCTTCCCTTCTGCCCACTCTCCGTTCACACGGTTCTCAAAGCAGAGGAGGAGGGGTGGGCAGCAGGTACCACGAGCCCTCTGTCCCACACATCTATCCAGAAGCAAGTGTAGTTCACCGGTTCCACCGAATGCTCCTATCTGTCGGCAAAGATCGTGTGAGTGTGCAGTTATGCTTCGGATGCTTCGACATAGAATAGATCGACCCAGTTCCCGTTCTTTTCCGGTGCACTCGCTTTATATCTCCGACACACAAGGAAGGACGCGGTGGGAAGGAAGGAGCCCTAGCCTCTGTCCGGCCGATCATTCCGCTGGCATCTCGCATTCACGCCCCCGTTTGACTGCCGCTCGGGGATGTAGTTGTAGATACGTTAGTCTTAGTGGGTCGTTGGCTCCACTTGTTATCTCCTTCTACGACATGCTGTTGTCGTCGCCATATTCCATATGTCACTTAGTCATCTCTGCCTCGCTGCGGGTCAGCACAGCACCTCCGAAAGAAACGGAGGACTTCATTCAGTGACCCCGCGATCGCCCTCTGAACGATCAGAATAAGGTAAAGCTTGAAGATAAGTTTTGTACTCTATTAATTTCTCGGTCCCTCTAGTCGGGTGGGCGCCGGCCGGTCTTTCGACCAGATCCCCCTAAAAACCGTACGTGCGGGTCTCCCCGCATGCGGCTCACGCCATTCGAGGTGGCCCAGCCCAGCATTCATTCTAAAATCCTGTAGTGAAATTGAGACTGCTCGACTTCGGAAGCAAATTCGCGTGTAGGCAGCGCTGTCTGTCGTACCGTTGACTCTATCTATTCATTGAATTTGCTTGATTCCATTTTTATATAGGCTCGCTCCCTCTTTTTCCAAGAATTCATGCACTTCCCTTTACTCCATAGGGTCTTCTTTAATAGGTTCATAGTCCAAAGCCTTCCATTTCCGTCAAATGACCCGGCCTCCCCTGGCTCTTCCACCGTCTGGGCTCCCTTTCCTCCCTATGCTCCCCCGGCGCAGGCCTACCACGCTTCGCGCCTGCGGCGTTTTCGCCAGACGGTCTTTGCCAGTAGTGCCATCCTCCCCGCTGGCTGTATGGGCGGGTTGTCCCTCGCTGCTGCGTTCTGTTAGGCTATGGATTACAGGAACAAATGTAGTTGAATGGAATAGCAGGCGGGTTACACGTTCCACTGTGCCGAGATTTGAGGTGCAGGTGGTGATGATCACCCCGGGGTATGCGCTAGCGCCCTTGACAGGCACTCCAGAACCCGCCAACGCTCGTGAAAACCCGGGTCGGTCGGTCCTCCATTCATCCGACCGGAGGTGTGGATAACGAGGCCACCTTCACAACCTTCTCCCTTCTGTCCTTATGTTGTAGTAAGGTAGGGCGGTTCGCTTGAGTTGCTCAACCGCCCCTTAGCCCGGTGCTCATGACGCGCTACGGAACCTCCAGCGCGCCGGGGGACCAAGCAGGGCATACATAGCTAGCGGCATAGGAGCCGACTCGGCATCAGCGGCTTCGTGCCGCACTGGAGTGATCCAATATGTGGTTCCGCACGTTCCACCACTTCTCCGTTCATTTCCAATACTGATCGTGAAACACCATGAGCAGCAGGATGTTGAGGTCCGAAATTCGAAGTGAAATTTTTGATTTGCCCGTTCCTAGTCGTCATGGGAAAGAAAGGCAGAAAGAAGAAAGAAATTATTCCCTTTTTTCTTGTCCAATACCACCAGTACCAGAAATGCATCTCCTTCGCCCGCGCGAGATACTTATTGAACCCGGGGAGAAAGATGCCCACCATTCTCTGTCACTAAAACCAACCTGTCCTCCTCAAACCCATCTGCCTCCGACCCGACGTGGTAAAAGCAGATCACAGCGATTGATTGCCCGCAGAACGCGCTGATACGGCGCGCTTTCGCGGGTTCCCAGCTCTCTAATCTGCGTGATGTACGACTCATAGGTACGTACCCCTAAAAGTCGCGCTCGCTCCGGATTTCCGGGTAGCGGCGCAGAATAGACTGGGGATGAAATCCATCCTCCACCAAGGCAGCTTCTACGTAGCGTTCCACTATCGCTTGAGCGTAGACAGTGGAGGCCATACGTATAAGGTCATCGTCACCTCCGAGATTGAGCACCGAGTACCTGGTATACAGGACGTGGCGCCTATACTCATCGGTAAGTAGAGGCTGGGGCAATCGCGGGATAATGATGGGGGCAGGTTCCGGGATTGGCGGCGTCTCGGGTTGAGGAAGAGGAAGAGGCTGCCCTGGTGGACTAAGTGGGGGGGGAGGGGTTCCCCGCGTCACACCAGGCTATGACAGGAATTAAAACGCCTCCCGCTATTATCAATATCAACAAAAATAAACAAAGCAGGAAACGAGAGCCAGAGTAAACCCATAAATAAGAACGGCACTTGAATAAAGAAAGAGCGCACGAAAACAGCAAGGAAAGAAGGATACATCTAAGATCATGATGTAATCCCATGAAAAACGAATCCATATTGAAGCCGCCCCATGGAAAGCACGAAGCGGAGCGAAGTAAAGTCTTCAAAAATACTGAAGGACAATCCCATTCTGTTGGAGCAATTATGAGGAATAGCCATTCTAGAGCATCTATAGAACTCATCCACTCCCCCAATTTTGCTAGTAGAAAAGATATAAATCTCATAATTCAAATGAAGTTATCCTAACCAAGGCTTCGCCTTGTTCACATCAGGGGCTCTGGGACTCGAACCCAATTCTTTCCGCGACCCCCTAGAGAGCAAACTTTTCTCTTCTCTTTTCTACGAGAATTGATGCTTCGCTACTTTTCTACTATACAGCTACGCTACGATCTTTCTTCTCTTATGAAATTTCTGGTGACGGTACACTTCACTTCATTGCACTACACTCTACTCTCCATTCTTGCTGAAGCCTCTTGCCATCCGGGTTCCACGGCATTAAGAAGTTCATTGATCATGATTTGCATTTTTGGTTGAGATAAAGAAAATCCCTCCTTAAGTCCGTCAAGCCTGTAGGAGTAGGAGTAGTGAATAAATATAGAGAGTTTTGCTTGGTTGTTAACCAAGGGAAAAAAGAAAAAGAAAACCACTACTCACCAGTTTCGAATCAAACAAGTATCAACAACAGCCCCTTCTTTGCTTTTCTTATCTCATTCTGGAAGTACCGCGTCAAGATAGGCACCTTATCTATGCAATAATGATCTCGCTCTTCAAGACAGATTCGTGAACGGTCAATCTACGCCATGGAAGTTTCATTTCTGAATGACTTGTCTGCTACCAACTCCTTCCTCTATGGGTAGGCCCAACCACCACACTACACTCTTAGGATAGTTAACGGAACACCAACCCAATATCGAGGAGAATCAGTACACGGAACTTGACCAATCCACGATCACCCTCTGCTAGCAGCTTTCTTATCTTACGATATTCATAGTGTCGATTATAGAAGAGATGGAAATTGCATATCATATTAGGATTAACCGAATCAGCTGCGTAGCCCTCTTTCACAGGGGAGGTGTGGCGGCATAGCCTGCTTCCAGAAAGTAATTCATGTTGAAGGTGGTCGCCCTTTTACTTAGTTTTAAGCACTTCTTCTTATATGCTCACTTCGATGCTCGATTTTTGCCTTGCTTCGGGGCCTTTCCCTCCCGTTAGCTTAGCTTGGCTTTAGTTAGAAAAATGTCATGTGACTCCTAGTATTTCTTGTTTGTTGTGATTTGGTCAAGTAACAAGAAGTGTCAGCAATCTGTATAGTGCTCTTTCTAGTACTTTGACTTGGCTACATAGCGGTTATCTTTCTCACTATGGCGCTTTCTCCTCTTTCTGTTTTATTAGAATTCCCTATACTACATCAAAGTCAGGACTGCTCTGGAACAGAGCAAGTAGAAAGAAAAGGAAACTGCAGATGCACGAATGGAATATGCACCTGGAATTGGTATTGGTCTAAAGAGCCGGAAAGGAAGAAGCAACGGACTGAGCGACGAAGCGACGGGATTAAGCGCTTCTCCTAGCTTGCTCTTAAGTCTTATACATTCATGAAGCAATCTGACTTATATGCTCCTCTCCCCTTGCTTTATTACACCGATAACTGCAGATGAAGCGAAGGACATCGATTATCTATTTAGACGAACGAAGAATAAGATAAAGGCAGCTAATTCACCCGCATCTGTTGGAGGAAGGAATGGACAGATACATACATACTTTTTATCCTTTCTCCCATAAAGCTTCCTTTCCTGAATCTTAGCTCTTATCTTTCTGATTTATTCTGACTACTATCACTTTATAAACCGGGCCTGGAGAATTAAACCTTAACGTATCAGGGTAGTACGCCTGGAACAAGAAGGTTCGTCGTACAATTTCGGCGATTACAAAAATAAAGGAGTATATCCCTCTCCCTTAGTGTCTTTCCACTTCCGTCGTTCAGGAACAAACACTTCGCCTAATTCTTTTGAATCCCGGCCCACTTTTTCCCCACTAACTAATTACGTTACGACCACTGAACAAACTTGGTTGACGAACATAGTTTATGCGCCGCTAATGTAGCGGCTTGCCGAGCATTTGACAAACTCACATCATCCATTTCAAAAGGGATTTGTCCTGTGGACACAGGAGCAATCCAACCCGTAGGATTTCCTTTTCCTCTTCCCATTCTGACTTCTGTAGGTTTCCCGGTAATAGGGAAATCTGCGAGAACTCTTACCCATATCTTACCATTTATTCGGAATTGTCCGCTCATAGTACGATGGAATTGCCCAAATCTAGCTCGACGCGCTGCTTCAATGGCTCGATAAGAAAGACGACCAGCTCTACAACTTTTAGTGCCGTATCTTCCAAAACCAAGTCGTGTACCGTCCGGTTTGCAACCCCTACTACATCTGCCTTTACGCTATTTACTAGATTTCGTACGTTTCGGATATAGCACGTCCCCTTTCTTTTTTACTATATGAAATCCACACTTTGACACCTGAGATTCCGTAACGAGTAGATACTTCCGCAGGAGCATAATCTATTTTCTGGTTAAATACATTACTAGATGTTTTTCCATAATTTTCGCATTCAGTTCTAGCTATTTCTGCACCTTCTGATCGACCTGAACAACATATACGGATCCCCTCCGCCCCTTTTTTCATTACTAATCGAATATCCTTCACTATTTGACTAAAAATGGAGCGAAATGATCTTGTTTTGTTCCTCGGTTGAAAAGAGATATCTTGAGCAATCGGAGAAGCACTTTGATAAACAGATTTGATCTTGACCGACTCAATTAAGGTATTAGTCTTTGTTCTATTAGACAACAAAGATCGCATTTTTTTCACTTCGTTCAAATAAAAGTTGTACCCGTACGGAATTCTTCTGTTTCTCAGTATGATCTCTATCATCATCTCTATTCCCTTTATCAAGTCTCCTATCCCACCTAGGTCTATGAATTTCTCTATCAATTCCATTACCTTATCCTTAGCCATGAGGTTCCAACATTTTTTCCTGAATTTTCGTAGGAGTTGTTCCCGGGCATACTCAAAAAAAAGGTTATTATACACCCCAACCCCGTCCCTTGGAAAGAAAAAGGTAGCACCGAAGAAAGGAAAGAGCGAGATGGTGGTTTTTGTTGTTCCCGCGAAGCGAGGATGATTCGACCAGCGAATGAAGTGGGTCAACTTTTTGTCTTCGGCCAAAAACTTTTTATCGCAGGTCGAGCTTTCGACAAAAAAAGCGAAACGTATTCTCTTATCTAAGCTTCTTCCCTGTGCATGAGCTCCCCCCATGGTAGATGGTTCAACCACGCCCGGTTCCACGAAATGATTGAGAACTACGACGGGGTCGAAATGCATTTGGTTCTTTGTCTTCAATAAGTATTGCATGACCGAATAATTCAAGGAAGGGCGCACCACAGGGAGGGTCCTTTTAAGTGGATGACTCGTCGGGCTGTCGGAGGGGGACTTCTTTGACTTCTTTGAGAAAAAGAACTTGAATAACTTCGTTTTTCTGAAGGAGTCGTCATTTAGGAGGGCTATGTCATTTACAAGCCCGGCGTATTTCGGATGCTTGAAGGCCCCGCTGACCCGAAGTGATTTAGAAAGATCCTTCTTTGTCGATGGTGATCGGTCATGGTATCCATAGCGTTGCTTCTTTTTCGGCCAAATCCTTATTTCGTTTTGCTTCTCCCGGTCGTCGAGCCTGATCGACTCGACTCTTTTCCCTGCCCCCCGGCCTCTCACTTCGTTTCGTTCTTCTTCTGTACCGTCGCTTGAATGAAGACACCCGATCGGCCCGACTTTACCAAATGCCCACCACTGGCCCTTCCCCTTTCCGGGTCTGGATTTTTCGCGTCGTTTCTGTCGTCGTGGTCGACGGGGAAGAAAGAAATGCATGAATGTTCTTTTGGGAAAATGTAGAATAATACACCTACCGAGACGAAAGCCAAAGGTGAGTCTAGTAGGTGGACGTATCGAACCGAAATAAGATCTAAGATTGACATCTTGATACACTAATTTACCATAATAATAAATAGAGTCAATGCGGACTCCGCCGTGGGAAGAGCCGCTTCTTTCTTGCTTGATAGGGGGGCTTCCATTCACCAGCGCAGACTAAAAGTGCTCTCCGAACCGTGCTGGATAGTCACCCATCACACGGCTCTCAAACCCAACCTGTGGTGGATCCCGGGTGACAAAGTAAAAGCCTTTGATCCTTTGCCCCATACTTTGAGATGCTCCTCCCCGCCGATCAAGCAGCGACGCTGCTCTTAGCTTTAAGCCGCTATCGTTCGGTTCGGATAAGTCAAGTCCCTTCGGTCAGTTCGCTCAGGTGATCCTCCCTTATCTTCCCTAACGTTCAGAGTTGTTCTGGTTTGAGAAAGGAGCACCGGCCGAGCGCCCTGAATGAATAAGAAATTGACAGCAGAGGTAATTGCAGATTCTTATTCGAACGAGTTGAAGCTAACAACATGTCGATTACACACCGGGGGTTGGTAAGAACTGAGGGACAATGCCCCTCTAACCTAAGTGGGCCTACCTGCGAAGCAACTGGTACTTGAGCGGGCGGGGGGGGGGCGGTTTGGTTTCGTGCAAGGCCTCGCAGCAGGAAGAGGCAGTTGTCATTTGAAAGAAAACGCTCTTTGTTTGTATAAGGTTCCAAACCTTCGCACCCTGATGAAACCTTTCTTTTCTATCTTATATTAGTAAAGCCTAAACGTCCTTATTGAAGCCTAGCTAACGAGAAATCAAAGCGATAACGCACCGATTAGAATCGAAATAGAAGAGAAGGCCTTTCTTTCTCAAAGTAAACTTTCTCCCTTCCCTTCTTGCTTTAGAAAGATTGCAGCTAGCGTGCTGGACTAATATAATAGAAAGTCAAGGCTCTTCTCCTGTTCTACGAATCTACAACTCTCTTTACTGAGCGAGACTCCGTCTATATCCCTACTAGTGGTTATTCTTTCCAGGCCATTTGTTTGACAGCTTAAACTAGACCCCACTTTCGATTAGATAGGTTTCGGTCTTAATCAAGATAGGTCAAGGGCGCGTCGGAACGGTCGGTAGCTACTTAGTCTCATCCGAGAGTCTAATCTCCTTGTACTGCTTTTTTTCTTTTTCAAAGAAAAAAGGTCAGTTTAGGCTCCTTCCCTTCCACCGCATAGCTGCGGTAGCAGGTACTACGAGCCCTCTGTCCCACGCGGCTCGCGTGGTTCACCGGTTCCACCGAAAACTCTCATTTGTTGAAGCGGAGCATAGTGCGCTTTAGGCGCCGAGCGAGAAAGGTCTCTTCTTTCGTTTCGGTTTATTCACTGATCTGAAACTTAGCACTTGTTTTCTTATTGATTCCAGGGGCGGCGGCGTTCTTGAATGAAGTCTATCCGAACCGAATTAGCACTTCTCAGATCAGGCGAGGCCTCTCCAGCGGAGCTGGGCGCCGGGGCCCTGGCTGCACTAGCGATTGGCACATAGGGGAGTGGTTGCCCGGCTTTCTCGGCCTGGTATCCTGCACCTCGCGTTCATGATATCTACATCCAACTGTGCCCCGGAGACACGGTCGAAGCACGCCCGCCCAGTGTGCTTCTTTCACGACATGCTCTGGTCCCGGGTGTCTTCCAGTGGTCTTCTAGCGTTAGAAGAAGTCGTGTCCGTCCCGGACATCTGCAACGCCCTTCCCGCTTTACTTTTTTGAATCTGGGGTGAAGGAAAAGACTGACCCCTTCGGTGACTTTCGCGGTCGCCCTCACTGAACCGACTTGAATCTGAACTACGATTTAGATCAAGTCTTACCGAAATCGGATTTCCTTTTCGTGCCATATGCGCTTAGACTTTACTTTTTTCCCTTTTTGATTCCCGGTCCAATATTAGTTCTCGAAGATCTTCGTTTCCGTGTAGAAGAAAACTCTCCAAATTGATGACCTCCTTCAGTGATCTTACAACGAACAGGATTCCATTGTAAATTCGTACGGAGCAATCAAAGAATTCCGGCAAAGCAAAATAGAAGAAGATGTGACCCAATTTTCCTGTTCAAAAGAAGATATCTCTTCTTCTTCATTCTCAACAGGAATGCATCAAACTTCCCTTCCATATAGATCGTCGTGGCATGAACTCAGAATTGATTCGCTTCGATTCCGCCCCTACTTCAATGAAAGCTAGCTCCTACTCCTCCTTCATCGTCGTTGGTCCTTTTTTTACATTGTATAGTGAGAAAGCTCACCCCTGCCTTTAGACGAGATCTTATATATGATTCTCATAAACCCTAGGAGCCTCTTTTCCTTCTGGCCAGCTCCCCGAAAACAACGTTCGACTTGCATGTGTTAAGCATATAGCTAGCGTTCCTTCTGAGCCAGGATCAAACTCTTCTTTTGACTAGACTATGAAAAAAGACGGGTTCTATTCTATCTGGTAGAGTCAACAGAATGGAGTTCCTTGTCTGTAACTCAAGAAAGCGCATCTCCTTCTCTGCCATTCCTACTTTATTGATAGTTATAACCTATTAAGAAGGTAGGTTCAGTCCAGGAGGCTAGTTTGAAATGAAACCCGGACTCGCTGAGGTTCACACACCTTTCTTTATGAAATTACACAGCAAGCTTCCAGCTTGGTACTAATACCTCTAGAGTATAGAGGGGTTATGGAGAGGCGCGCAACTGTGCTTCCTCGCTTCGCCAAGAAAAGCACTTCTTCCTGGTTGAAGGGCGCGCTACAGGCCTACGCTTGTTCCTGCGCGAGAATTTCCGGCTTTTTGGCCGTATCTTGCTCCTTTCTTTCGCCTCAGCAGTGAGCGCTACTAGATCTGATTCAACTGAATAGGGGACTTGGATATGCTCTTGCTCCCGGCAGATATGCTGGGCGAGATAGTGAAAAAGGGGGAAAGATGACTCTATGGCTGAGGGGAGGAGAGAAAGAACGCATATGGATATTATGTCTGTCGGAGGTTCGAGAATCTATGAAAGGACATCTAAAGCTAAGGTTACGAAGTAAAGGAAGTCCGAGAGAAGTGGTGATCTCATCTTGCTTGCTGGGAGAGAGGAAGCTTCCGGACCACCTTTTCCAGCCAGATAGCGAGCGATCACTCAGCAATGAACACTAACTGAAAGCGGCCGGGAATGAGTACCTATCCCTTACGGGAATCGAACCCGTGTCTTCGACATGAAAAGACGATGTCCTAACCACTGGACGAAAGGGACCAAAAAGCCATTCTTCATATACCGCTCCGTGGGCTCCGAGAATAGAAGTGGTTCGTTTTCTTTCTATACGAAATTAAAGATTTCGTTTGTGTTCATGTTGGCGATTTCAGATGTCAATTCGGCGGTTCGTCCCCCCTTCCTACGGGTTCCCCCACCCCCTGAATAAGTAAGGCCCCGCTCTTTCTAAGAAAAAAAAGAGGGGCGAAGGGCCCGTTTGAAGTGGCGAAGGCCTATGCTACAGTAAGAAAAAAAGTAGGTTTCGGTTACGAAGTCACTTAGTCGAACTATAAAGAAAGAGAGGCTAAGGTTACGAAGTAAGGTCAACTGGTTAAGGAAAGCTCAGGTTATGAAAAAGTTTAGCCATTAATGAATTAATTAAGTAGTAGTGAGACGGAGTTGCGTCAGCTGTGGATATAGACTAGGCTAAGGGGCGGACTTCATCTCTTCTATTCTCTTCACTTACACCTTACACTTCTGCTGAGTCTAACGAGGCTCAGGTGCGGAGCCTTCCGCTGTCACTGTGGAGCGAGACTGCGCAAAGGTAGAACATCATAGAAACTTCGCTGACTTTCTCCATAAACCTTGATTTCGCTACGCTCAATAAGAAGCCGGAATAGCTTAAATTGGTTCGTGTTCCGTTTCCAAAGTCAGTCGTCTTTACCCAAGTGTGAACTTCAGACGACTCTCAAGCGGTTCCATTCCTTCTTACTGTACTTCTGGGTCAACCCAACCCGAATGGGAAGAAGGGGGTCAGCCAAACAGCGGTCCACTTTGTACGTTTGCTGAGCAGACCAATCAGGCATTTTTTTCTTTTTTCTTTTTTCTTTTTTATTTTCATTTTAAGGAAGGGAACTTCTCACCGAAGGAGGCAGTAGGAATGAAGGAGGCGGGAAGCTACCGCTTCTTCTAGAAGGGTTGCTTATCCTTCACTTTTTTTAGAGCGTATCGCTATGAAAAAGAAAAAGTTTATGTAATCGGAAAAAGGGTTACGGTTGCGGAAACCAGAGAAAGTCGGGAACCATCGGTTACCTTTTGAATCAAAGTAGCGACGAGCCGAGTATTACGACTACAGGGGGAGAAGCAAAGCTTCGTAGACAGCTTCGCTTCCTCGTCGCTTCTTTCTAGCGACCAGCTTCTCAAGTGGGTGGCTTGGTAAGCAAGCTACCTTCAGCATCGGTAAAATCCCTATAATAGGCCGGAATGGCGGAGAAGGAAGCCCTCTCTACTTCAATGGAAAGGGGGGAAGAGCCCTTTCACAGCCGCTCCTCTACAACTTTCGCCCAACATGATCACGAACGAAGACAGAGAATTGCGTAGATAGGAGGACGAAACGAACCAACCCACTTGTCCTGATCGGAACGATTGAAGAAAGAAAGAGAATGGTGTCCCCTTTCGCCCAGGGGACATCGTCGGAGAACAATGTCGGGGACAGGGTGAGAACCTTCCGTTGCTTACACCCTTTAAGTGTTGGTTCTTCCGGGGATAGATCTGGTTTCAAGATCTATGAACAAGAGAGATCCCTAAATATCCATTAAAAAAAAGAGATGAATAGATAAGGCGAAGCCAGCTGAAGGAAGGGCGCTAACGAGCAAGAAAACGGATGCGCTAACGCGCAACGGCTTTCCTTTCTCTGATAGGGGCTCGCTTCTTCAATTCAAGTTCAGCTTCTTTTCATTTTGATAGGAGTAGGTGCTTGCTGCTCGCTCGCTGTCTACTAAATGAGCCTTTACTGCCCGCCCGGCCCCTCTCTTTCTTTAATCTTAAGTAAAGTGAAGTCAAATCAATGAAGTGAACAGCCCAACCTCTTTGTTTGAAGCTTTGTTTCACCTAATTCGGAAAGAGAACAATAGACTTGCAACTATAGTATAGGAAAAAGCTTCTCTTTGATAGCGGTCATAGGGGAGTTCAGAAAGGATCTGATCGTAGATAGAGACTGAAACCTGTGCGGGGGTAGGGGCGGATGTAGCCAAGTGGATCAAGGCAGTGGATTGTGAATCCACCACGCGCGGGTTCAATCCCCGTCGTTCGCCCATCAATAAATGGACCATTTGTTACGGAGACAGAAGACAAACCTAGAAAGCTTTTTTTCTGCAAGTCATCTCGAGGCTTCAAACGCATCCAAGCAATTGGTATCCGATTGAAGCATAGAAATTGATTCGCGTCGCCTACTTGCTGAAAGCACAAATGGAATGGCCGATCATGAATTCTATGAAGTTTTTAAGACCTTCACTTTTGAGTGCATAATGAATGAAATGAACCCCCGGATGAGGAGCAAATCTCCCCTCCCTTTTACTAAACGATGGGGAGCCCCTAGTAGTTTACCGGACAAATTGAGTTGTCGTGACGAGACCTTTCTTAGTGGAAGATCGGAATTTTCTTCATCACGAGACTGATCGGATCAGACACCCGAGAGACCTCCACAATTGAGTAAGTAAGAGGACAACAAGCAAAGAGTTATGCTTTCATTTCTTTGTTGAGATTGAAATAAAGTTCTTTAAAAAGGGGGTAGGTATAATGAACGCAGGCCAAAGTCAAGAAAAGGACTTCCTTACTTTTAGTCTTAATTACTAGTAGTTTGAAGCGAAACCGGTTTTTGTTTTTTTGCACTCGGTTCCTTCGTCTTAAGTAAAGTGAAGTTTACTTTTTTTATTCGGAACTCTTAGTCGAGCTGATGCCGAGATCTTTTTTTGTTCGAGGTTCAAGAGGAAGAAGAGAAGAGGAACCACCGCCCAATGGTGCTTTTACGAAAGTACGGTCACCGGTGGCTAATACCTTCTCGACACTATCGAACCTGAAATCCACTCTCAATCGCTCTTTTTTTTAGTTGGCGGGCAAGGTTTCCTACCCACTGGCTACTGGCTACCGGCTAAGGAGGTACAGTGTAGCTACTGCAGCTACAGTTGGGTAGCTAGACCATCTACCCTATGTTTCAAACTTGTTAAACCTGGTGGTCAAACCAATAGAACATTGTTTAAACCATACTTGTGAGAGTGACTGTCTTACGCTACAGTAGCTACTGCTGCTACTGTCTTACTGTGTACAGGAACTGTGTGTGACTGTAGCTACCCGACCCCAAGGGAGGTACTTGTTACCGCTCCTCAGGTGGTTAGTGAAATGCTTCTCAGGTGAGGAGTATGAACGAGATAATACTGATTGAATCAGAATATTATTTTAATCGACTTAATTAGAAGCTCTAATAACTATGAAAAATTGATGGTATTTCAACCACGATAATCTTGGTTGGTACCAAACCCGATAGTGATTCTTTCGATTCGTATTAGAGTGATGGCCCCTGTTTCACTAATAGCTGGGAAGGGAATACGTTCTCCAATCGGCATGTGTTAACCATTTTCTATTCTTTGGATGAAATGTCGAGATTCAAGAGAAGATGGATCGGGTCTTCTATTAAGATGGACCTTGAAGCAATCATTGTCATTGTGGATTTGGGGGTTCTAAACCAGAGGAGAGGCAGAGGCAGCGAAAGAAGAGAAGCTTACTCTATTCCAGAAGCAGGAATAGCGGGACGGAGACAGCTACTTTGAGAATGAGAGGAGTCTTGCATTAGTAAAGGAAAGCACCTTTCTTAGTTATTAGTAAGGTTGTAGACTTCTTGTAGTTCTCTTTCCCCTATGTCGATTCTCTATAAGAGATAGAAGCTTTCCCGCTTGCAAGGTTTCGAGCTCCTATTTCTGGAAGAGATTGAGGAAATGCTCCTTCCGTGAGGGGCCTTTCAACCTATAGGAAGCTCTCTCATCCGAGTGGAGTTAGGCCCATTTCCTAGCCTAGTTTTAAGCAGAACAGCACCATCCTAGTCCAGAGCAGTACTTCTCTTATGGGCTCGAGGCAAGACAAGCAGCCCGCTTCGCTTCCTCAATTGCTCAAGGAACAAGAGAAATAATGCTTTTGTGGAACGTCTTCTGGCGAGGCTTTGAGATTAAACCAATATCTTTCTATTTGAAGCAGTGTGCGGTATGCCTTCAATTCAACAAGCATACCCTGGCCAGAATAGTACTGAGATTTCCGTCTCTGTTTAGCTGACTCGCTCGGGATATCCTAGCATCATTCCGGCATTTCACCGTAAGAGGATCCTTAAAGGTGATTCCAAAAGTGATTTGCTTGTCCAGTGGTACTTGTCGCTTTTCTCCGAAGGCTGTTGAATTAGCTAAACCACGTGGGTGGCGGTTGTCCATGGATGTCCCTTGGGCCTATTCTTCATCGGATACGAGAGTAGGAAGAGCTTCTATTCCATCAACACAAGTTATTCCAGCAACAAGCTCTTACTGTACCGTCAACTCCAACTGTCCTTATAGGCGAAAGCCACCTCCTTGACAGATTACGGAGCTACCCAGCTTCTCTTAATGCCAAGTAGTAGAAAAACCGCTTTCCCGAGCTGGCTGGATGATTACTATGGAAGAGTTGGTGAACATTGTTCTGCATCATAGCTCTACTCTAACTCTAAGAAGACAATCCGACGATTTAGCGGATCGGGGAATCATCTGAGCGGCAAGGGAGGAGTTCAAGTCTGCTTAGTATTGGGTGATTCAATTCACTTCTTCAACTGCTAAGAATAATAGTTTTTCTTCCTATATTCCTAGTAGGACACTTGGTAGGACCAATGCCTTTGCCTTTTGGTTATGGAGTCTTTCCTTCCAAGCCGCTTTCAAAGCAAAAGCAGTAGGCAGTCTCTTCTTTCTTCTTATATGGTAACCAGTCTTTTTTAGAATGGTTGAATAGAGCCTCCCCTCTGTCTCCCAGTCTGTCTTATAATAAGATAGTAGTAAGTCAGTTGTAGGTTTACGAATGGCTTCTTTGAGACTTTCTTCTCTTTGAAAGAATGCGCTGTGATCTTTTAAGTTCATCCTAGCTATCATCTCAATAATTATTCATTCACTTCGAACCCTCGGGTAGTTTTATCATCCAGGAGAGTAGTCTTAGAGGCGGTCTCCTCCCTGTCCTTCTTAGATGGTATCCTCTCTGTCCTTCCCCTTTCCCCGACTCGAGAACCCCTGAAGCGCACTGGAAGCATCTCAAAAGAGAGAAGTCAAATATCGTAGGCTTTAGATAAGATTCCCTAGTAGATAGTTAAGCTAAGAGAGTGCTCCGGAAGAGCTAATGTTAAAAATGATTTCCCTTTCTTTCACCGAGGAGGCTAACTAGATAGATGGTGGGTCTAAGGAAGAGAAGAATATGAGCTATATTTTCATCCCCCTTCAGTTCCTTTCCTTATCCTTAGAACAGTAGGGTTTGAAGCTGGCAAAGTCAATCAATCCAGCAGTCAAAGGGGCAAGTGCAGTCACTCAACCAACGCCTTTCAAGCAATATCTTAAGTAGGGGTAGGGCTCTTAGGCAGCAATAGAAATGACTCTGACAACCTGTCTCAATCTTTACCTCTCCAGGATCAAGAAAGACCTCTTCTTCTAATTAAGATGTTTTCTCTCTGGGGAGTTTTCAAGCCAATCTATAAGTCTCTTTTCTTTCAAGTGAAGCAAGGCTACAACCTTCGACTTTGGTTGTTTGGCCCGCTTCTGCAACACCTCTCTCGTCAAACGATGCGTAGGGAGAGTCGGATCAAAAGACATCCCTTGGTACAACGGAATACCCCTGACCCGCGGTACATACCGCAACATTAGATCCTTCAGACACCCTTTCATGTCCGAGACCACCTCTGTCACGGCTTCGATATCATCAACAGGACTTATAATGGATGTAAAAGTCGATTTTCGGACTCGCTTGGCTAAGACAATAATCTTAGACAAGGAGAAGAACGACAAATAGAATTGCACAAAAATATTAGCTTCCGTAATATCAATCTTCTATGGAAAGATGGGATGATACGAGGGTAACAGCTCCTAGTGAGAGACACTGGCACTGGTAGCAATTCGGGTTCACCTTATCGTCAGCATAGGCCTTCTGCAAAGAGGCCGCACACTGCTTTAAATACAAAGCAACGTGCAACCACCCTGATTTCCGACCTAGCCCCTCCGGTCTTGCCAATGAGCTTGTCAACCGAGTCTCAGTGCTTTGGATATTGAACGAATCTACTCTCTGAAATTTCTATGAAAGAGAAGGCCGGCTAAAAAAGGTGTGCAATGCAAGGGTCTGAAAGAGTTCACGCCGCTTTGCAAGCAAGTTTATTAGCTAACAACTTCCAGCGGCCTCGGTTCCACTCAAGGATCTCTCTCACGAGAGGCAGTAAGAGCTTCACTATAGCAGTCAAGCAGTGATAGCTCTACAGTATACCTTTATTCATGTATTTGGCTCCCTGAGCCACCATTTCGTTCGCCCTTCCCTGTCTCACTGAGCCGCCTAACCCAAGTAGCTGTCGGCCGTTCCATCATTCGAATCTTCCTTCCTCCCGTCTTGCTGGATCCTGTACCTGCTCATCACTGTGCTCTT